TGGTTAGAAACACCAAGATACGTAACGGATTTGTAATGGAAATGAAAATTATGTAAATTATCCAAACAGACATTTTTACATAATATACAAACAAAGAATACTAATTTGGGCTTACAGTTGGTAGAAATTATTAGGTAGTACTTCCCAAGGCACGATTCCAATCCAGAGTATGTTCCTATCCACCGATTAAATCCATAACTATTTGGAACGAAAAAATCCTTTATTTTTGAAGCCCTCTTTTTTTCAGAAATAGAAAGAAGAATAGAAACGAAAAAAAAAAAAAAAATGAGAAAGAAACCCAATTCCAATAAAAAAAAAATACCTTTTTATCCGTTTCCATATTCATATATATATATAGTTCCATATTCATATATATATATAGAATATGTATCAGAATTCATGAATTAATATGGAATTCCTTTTCGTAAGTAAAAACGATGGGTTAGTTATATTTTGACAAGAAGTAGTTTATTGAAGAATTAAGTTATTACTCAACAAAGAAGAATTGAAATTATTAAAGAAGGGGTGAGATCAATTCAGAAGTAGTTTATTTTTAATTTATTAAATTAATTATTAAAATCAAAATTCTATAAAACGAATAATTATAACAGACAGAATAATTATAACAGACAGAATTCAATGGGTCTAATTTTGGACCGTTCAATAAAGTTTCACCTTATCCATCCTACAAACATATCAAAATAAAATAATACTTACCCGGTCCTTAGATTTATTTACGGCCTTCAAGGAGCCGTATGAGGTGAAAATCTCATGTACGGTTCTGTAATAGCGATGGTAACAGTGATGGTATCACCGACTATGATTATCTAACAGTCCAAGTACAATTGATATAGTTGAGGCACAATCAAAATACGGTTTTTGGGGGTGGAATTTGTGGCGTCAGCCTATAGGGTTTATCATTTTTCTCATCTCTTCCCTAGCAGAATGTGAGAGATTACCTTTTGATTTACCAGAAGCAGAAGAAGAGTTAGTAGCAGGTTATCAAACCGAATACTCGGGTATCAAATTTGGTTTATTTTATGTTGCTTCCTATCTAAACCTATTAGTTTCTTCATTATTTGTAACAGTTCTTTACTTGGGAGGTTGGAATATTTCTATTCCAGACATATATGTTTCTGGGTTTTTTGAAATAAATAAACTGGGTGTAGTCTTTGGAGCGACAATTGGTATCTTTATTACATTAACTAAAACTTATTTGTTCTTATTCATTCCTATCACAACAAGATGGACGTTGCCGAGGCTAAGAATGGACCAACTATTAAATCTTGGCTGGAAATTTCTTTTACCGATCGCTCTTGGTAATCTATTATTAACAACCTCTTCCCAACTCTTTTCGCTGTAAAGGAATATTCTATATTCACAATTTGTCTCAAACAAGAGAAATAAACAAACATAAAATTATTCATATATTCACGATATGTTTTCTATGGTAACTGGGTTCATGAATTATGGTCAACAAACAGTACGGGCTGCAAGGTACATTGGTCAAAGTTTCATGATTACTTTATCTCACGCAAATCGTTTACCCGTCACTATTCAATATCCTTATGAAAAATTAATCGCCGCGGAGCGTTTCCGTGGTCGAATTCATTTTGAATTTGATAAATGTATTGCTTGTGAAGTGTGTGTTCGTGTATGTCCTATAGATCTACCGGTTGTTGATTGGAAATTGGAAACAGATATTAGAAAGAAACGATTACTTAATTACAGTATTGATTTCGGAATCTGTATATTTTGTGGTAATTGTGTTGAGTATTGTCCAACAAATTGTTTAGCAATGACTGAGGAATATGAACTTTCTACTTATGATCGTCACGAATTAAATTATAATCAAATTGCTTTGGGTCGTTTACCAATGTCAGTAATTGACGATTATACAATTCGAACAATTTTTAATTCGCCTCAAATAAAAAATAAGTAAATCTCTTGATTAAAGAATAATTTCCAATTACTTTAACAATACTAGAGTTCCGTTTTGATCTTAATTTAAAGAAATAAAGGCTCTTTCTTTTTGTTTGGTCAATAACTACAAATTCCAACTGTTGATTGGTTGCTAAGAATCGAGTCTTCATTTGGATTGAAAATCTATTAATTAATATATCCGTATATATTTTAAAATACAAAATTTTGGATTAGAACTATTCCTTCAGATAAAGAATAAAATTAGCCCACTAATTGTACCTACATTTAGTCACATCTCTTAGGATTTAATTAGGAATTTGTCAAAAATTATAAAACAAAAATTTTCTGGTCGGGTCTCAATAAGGTCATGAAAAACATTTCGATTTATTTATCTCTTATTTTACATATAATGGATTTGCCCGGACCAATACATGATTTTCTTTTAGTCTTTATGGGATCGGGTCTTATACTAGGAGCTATCGGTGTGGTATTATTTACCAACCCTATTTATTCTGCTTTTTCATTGGGACTGGTTCTTGTTTGTATATCCTTATTCTATATTCTATTAAACTCCTATTTTGTAGCTGCCGCACAACTTCTTATTTACGTGGGAGCTATAAATGTTTTAATTGTATTTGCTGTGATGTTCATGAATGGTTCAGAATCTTACAAAGATTTTAATCTTTGGACTGTTGGGGATGGGATTACTTTTCCTGTTTGTACAAGTATTTTTTTTTTACTAATGGTTACTATTACAGATACGTCATGGTACGGGATTGTTTGGACTACAAGATCAAACCAGATTATAGAGCAAGATTTAATAAGTAATAGTCAACAAATTGGAATTCATTTATCAACAGATTTTTTTCTTCCATTTGAATTCATTTCAATAATTCTTTTAGTCGCTTTGATAGGCGCAATTGCTGTAGCGCGGCAGTAATAAATCTCTAGAATTATTAACAGTAACAAAAATTCAACTCTGTTCTGTGTTATTCCATTTTTTTTATCTTCAATTTAAAAATGGAATTTTAAATTGGTTATGTTTAAAACTCAAAACAAAAATTATTTTTTTGAATCTATTACTAATACAAGATATTCCTTTGTTCCGGACTTTCTATTCTAATCAATTGAATCTGTTGAATTATTCAGTTCATATTGAAATGAATCAAAATTGATAAGGAGTTAGTCAATGATGCTCGAGCATGTCCTTGTTTTGAGTGCTTATTTATTTTCTATCGGTATCTATGGATTGATAACAAGCCGAAATATGGTTAGAGCCGTTATGTGTCTTGAACTTATACTGAATGCGGTTAATATAAATTTTGTAACATTTTCTGATTTTTTTGATAGCCGGCAATTAAAAGGAAATATTTTCTCAATTTTTGTTATAGCTATTGCCGCCGCTGAAGCAGCTATTGGACCGGCTATTGTTTCGTCAATTTATCGTAACAGAAAATCAACTCGTATCAATCAATCGAATTTGTTGAATAAGTAGTATTAACCATAGAAACTAGAATATTCATAAATTAGAATTAATATGACCGTACATTTAATGTAATCCATATTTTCGAAACCGTAAGAAATCAAAGTATCTTGGCTCTATCGCACGAGTCGATCCAGAAGTAGATTGCTTAAAAATTTCTGATAAATTATTGATTCATCTGGTGTCTAAATATATGATTCATTTATAAGGTGACTAGATCGAAAATTTCTGACGTTCAAAAATTTATAGATCCAATGTCACATTCAGTAAAGATTTATGATACGTGTATAGGTTGTACTCAATGTGTGCGAGCCTGCCCAACCGATGTATTGGAAATGATACCTTGGGACGGATGTAAAGCTAAGCAAATCGCTTCTGCTCCAAGAACAGAGGACTGTGTTGGTTGTAAGAGATGTGAATCCGCTTGTCCAACGGATTTCTTGAGTGTTCGCGTTTATTTATGGCATGAAACAACTCGAAGTATGGGTCTAGCTTATTAATAGGTTGCAGAAACCCTACTCGAATACATTTGATTTTTTTACCTTTACCGACAAAAACCCGCGCTCGAAATAAATTTATTTCGAGCACGGGTTTTTCTGGTCCAAGTTTATTTTGTTTTTACTATGAATAATTTTCCTTGGTTAACGCTAGTTGTAGTTTTCCCAATATCCGCGGGTTCCTTAATTTTCTTTCTTCCTCATAGAGGAAATAAGGTAATAAGGTGGTATACTTTATGTATATGCATAATGGAGCTCCTTCTAACAACCTATGCATTCGGTTATCGTTTCCAATTGGATGATCCGTTAATGCAACTAACGGAGAATTATAAATGGATCAATTTTTTTTATTTTTACTGGAGATTGGGAATAGATGGAATTTCTATAGGACCATTTTTACTGACAGGATTTATCACAACTTTAGCGGCTTTAGCGGCTTGGCCCGTTACTCGAGATTCCCGACTATTTCATTTCCTAATGTTAGCAATGTATAGCGGTCAAATAGGACCATTTTCTTCTCAAGACCTTTTACTTTTTTTCATCATGTGGGAGTTAGAATTAATTCCCGTTTATCTGCTTCTATCCATGTGGGGGGGGAAGAAACGTTTGTATTCCGCTACAAAATTTATTTTGTACACTGCTGGAGGTTCTGTTTTTTTATTAATAGGAGTTCTAGGTATTGGTTTATATGGCTCCAATGAACCGACATTCAATTTTGAAACATCAGCTAATCAATCGTATCCCGTAGCCCTGGAAATACTATTCTATATTGGATTTTTTATTGCTTTTGCTGTCAAATCACCGATCATACCCTTACACACATGGTTACCAGACACTCATGGAGAGGCGCATTATAGTACTTGTATGCTTTTAGCCGGAATCTTATTAAAAATGGGGGCGTATGGGCTGGTTCGGATCAATATGGAGTTATTACCCCACGCCCATTCGATATTTTCTCCATGGTTGATGATAGTAGGCACAATTCAAATTATCTATGCAGCTTTAACATCTCCTGGTCAGCGTAATTTAAAAAAGAGAATAGCCTATTCCTCTGTATCGCATATGGGTTTCATAATTATAGGAATTGGTTCTATAAGTGATACAGGGCTCAATGGAGCCATTTTACAAATAATTTCGCACGGATTTATTGGCGCTGCGCTTTTTTTCTTGGCTGGAACGAGTTATGATAGAATACGACTTGTTTATCTCGACGAAATGGGCGGAATGGCTATCGCAATTCCAAAAATATTCACGGCTTTCAGTATCTTATCAATGGCTTCGCTTGCATTACCGGGCATGAGCGGTTTTGTTGCCGAATTGATAGTTTTTTTTGGAATACTTACTAGCCAAAAATATCTTTTAATCACAAAAATATTAATGACTTTTGTAATGACAATTGGAATGATATTAACTCCTATTTATTCATTATCTATGTTACGTCAGATGTTCTATGGATACAAGCTTTTTAATGCCCAAAACTTTTATTTTTTTGATTCTGGACCGCGAGAGTTATTTATTTCGATTGCTCTCCTTTTACCTGTAATAGGTATTGGTATTTATCCCGATTTCGTTTTCTCATTATCAGTTGACAAGGTCGAAGCTGTTATATCCATTTTTTTTAGATAGTTTTTGTCAATAACCCCCCCCCCAAAAAAAAAAATCCGATGATTTTTTAAATTGTTCATTGTACAAAAAAAGTCTTTTTCGGCTTTTAAGTTAAATAAAAAAAAAAATTGGAATTCTATTATAACTATATAACCAGATATTTTTGACATTTTTGAGAACCATTTGAATCATTTCATTTCCATTACTTGATTCAAATGGTTCTTGGTGGTTTACATGTGGGTTTCATATATATACGTATATTACCCTAGGCTTCTAGTTGTCAAGTACTTTATTCAATATTCAATTAGATGGTAATGTAAATGAACCATAACTATGCAACCCTATTCCTAATAGATTAACCCCAAAATAGCATATCCAAATTATAAGAAAGCCCGTTGAGGCCACAATTGCAGAATTTACACTTTCCAAATTTTTATTTGTTCGAATATGTAAATAAATAGCAAATATGATCCAAGTAATAAATGCCCAAGTCTCTTTTGGGTCCCAATTCCAATAGGATCCCCACGCTTCATTAGCCCATACTGCTCCCGAAAGAATGCCTATGGTTAAAAGGATAAACCCTAAACTAATAATACGATAACTCCACCGATCCAATTGTTTAATTAATTGATATCTGTAATAATTCTGAGAATAAATCAAAGAAGTATTTTGTAACATATTGTTTCTTTCATTCATGTATTGAATCTCACCAAAGGAAAACGATTCAATTAATAAATTATTGCTTTTACTAAAAATCCTTATGAATTTTCGAAATGTAATGACTAGAAGAGCTAGTGATAATAATGATCCACACAAAAGAGCTGCATAGCCTAATACCATCATACTTACGTGCATCATTAACCAATGGGATTGGAGAGCCGGTACTAATATTGCGGATTGATGCATTTCAGTTAAAAGACCTGAAGTAGCGAAACCCTGGGTAAAAATAACACTTGGCGCTGTTATTGCGCTAAAATAGGTTTTCTGTTTTTTAAAATACGGAATCATATGAATAATGGAAAAACCCCACGAAAGAAAAATTAATGATTCATATAAATCACTTAATGGTAAATGCCCCAACAAAATCCAACGAGTAACTAATAATCCTGTTATGCAGAAAAAAGTAGCTATCATCCCCTTTTCGGATGAATCATATAGTCCTACGATTTCATCGACAAATAAAGTTATCAAATGAATTGTAATTACAATTAAAATGATCGAAAAGGATATATGAGTTAATATATGCTCTAAAGTTGAAAATATCATAAAATTTTTTAAAAAGGGCCTCAATTATAGGAGTTGAAATAGGGAATTGAATTCATTATAGGGCTTACTCTTTTAGAAAAAGCCATGCCGCCACTCGGACTCGAACCGAGATGCTCTAGCACTGCTTCCTAAGAGCAGCGTGTCTACCGATTTCACCATAGCGGCTTATTCGAAATCATAATAACCTATTTTTAGTCAATCGTCGAGATTCAGGGGGTTAATTCAATATTTTTTTGAAACATTAAAATTGATGACTAAAAATTTGTTTCAAAATTAGGCATTTAATCTAAAGGGTTTCGTTAATAATATTAATTGTTGTTATAATCTTATCATTTTGTTTAGTATTTATTTTAGGGTATCCATTTTTAAACTTAACTAACAACGGGGTTTTTCGTTTCGTAGTTTATTACTTTATGTTATGGTCTCCTGAAAATAAAACGGAACATTTGTAACTACATAATTTTGACTTCAATCCATGGATAGAACTAAAAAGAAATTTAATATCGAATCAAGTCGATGGGGAGGGTAAGAATCCCCATCGTGAAAAACATAAAACATACCAAAACAAAAGGTGAACCATTGTGCTTGCGTTTATTCTTTTTTCAAACAAAAGAATACCATTCATTTTTTGAATTCAGTAGAAAACCGAATTCTTATTTTTCCTAAAAAATAACAAAGTAAAACGAATTCCATTTATATTGTTATTGAGCAGGTTAAAATATTAGAGAATGGAAATCATTTTTTTTAATAAAAAAAAAAACTTATAAATAAATTATAACAAAAGTTTAGACTATTTTTTGAATTAGACCGATTGACATTATTTAGTCTATTGGTTGATTATTTATTTGTCAAACAAAAAAAACTTTTTGAGCTACCGGTAGAAAGAGATTTTGCTAATGAAAAAGCTTTTAATGCTGCCCAATACCCTTTCCTTTTCCAAATATTTTTACGAATACGTTTTTTTGAACTCGAAGTGCGCTTTTTTGGAACTGCCATTTAAAAATGATAATTGGTTCATAAGTTGGATGTGAAAGACATTTATTGTTCAAAATCAATTGTTCTTTACTATATCTCTATCTCTAGCTAGCTATTTTCTAAATTCCCCAAGGCGTATGGAAAAATTGTCTAAAATATTACTAAGAACAATAAGATCTACTATGCCAAAGCGAATAGATTGAAGTGAAGTTGATAAAAAATACCAAAAAAATGGGGGCGATTCTTTGCTTTCTATTTTTGCCATGTTACAGTCTTACATGTAATAAAATACATTGAAAGGTTTAAAAATTCAGTCCCTCTCCTGCTAAAAAAAAACTGTAATAATTTTTCTTTTTCTATTATATTAATTTCTATTATATTAATAAAATTGGTCAAGTTCGAAGAAAGAGTACACTTAATTGAAATTTTCAAACTCGAATGAGCATAAGCCTCGTAGTTACTTGAATATACAAAATATTTTCAAAAAACCATTTTTTTGCCCCTCCGTTTTTATTTTCTATAAAAAAAGGTGTGGAGCATTTCCTACAAATAGTTTTTATTACAATTGTAATGGAAGACAATCAATTTGTTCTAAAAAAATTCGTTAATGATTGAGAATAACCGGATAAAACTGCAATAAATAATAAATAGATTTTGCTTTATGGCAAATAGGTTTTATGAGTCAAGTTATGGGCCCTATGATTCATAAAACCTATTAAATACTTTTTTGCTGTCATTATTTATCCTTGCTCTATAGATATAAACAAATTATTGTAATACGTAATAATTAGAATTAGATCAAAATTTCAATTTTTTGTTTTTATCTTCATAAAATTTTACTTAATAGTTTTAATTTCATATTAACCATTCAATATTAATAATAAACTAATAATAAACAAAGTACATATTTATTTTTCACTCGTAACTTGTTCATATTATTTGACTAACCCTAACCCTTCATCTTCATTTGAAATATTTGAAGTAGTTTGGAAAGATTCCGAATAATTAAAGTTTGAAAATGCTATTTAAGTTTTATTTTATATATCTTAATTTTTTTTATTAATCGACCGTTTTCAAAAGAAAAGAAATAAGAACTGGTGAATCAGAAACAATTAATTAAGATAATTTTTTTTTATGGAATATACATATCAATATTCATGGATCATACCGTTCATTCCACTTCCAGTTCCTATATTAATAGGAGCGGGACTTCTACTTTTTCCGACCGCAACTAAAAACCTTCGCCGTATGTGGGCTTTTCTGAGTATTGTATTATTAGGTATAGTTATGCTTTTTTCAGCCCATTTCCTTATTCAACAACTAAATAATAATTCGGTCTATCAATCTGTATGGTCTTGGACCATCCATAATGATTTTTCGTTAGAGTTTGGATGCTTGGTTGATCCACTTACTTCTATTATGTCAATATTAATCACTAGTGTTGGGATTATGGTTCTTATTTATAGTGACAATTATATGTCTCATGATCGAGGATATGTGAGATTTTTTGCTTATATGAGTTTTTCCAATACTTCAATGTTGGGATTAGTTACTAGTTCGAATTTAATACAAATTTATATTTTTTGGGAATTAGTTGGAATGTGTTCTTATCTCTTAATAGGTTTTTGGTTCACTCGACCCAGTGCGGCGAATGCTTGTCAAAAAGCATTTGTAACTAATCGTGTTGGGGATTTGGGGTTATTATTAGGAATTTTAGGTTTTTATTGGATAACAGGTAGTTTTGAATTTCGGGATTTGTTTGAAATATTCAATAACTCGGTTTCTAATAATGTTTATAATAATGAAGTTAATCCTTTATTTGTTACCTTATGTGCTTTCCTATTATTTGCTGGCGCAGTTGCTAAATCGGCCCAATTTCCCCTTCATGTCTGGTTACCCGATGCCATGGAAGGGCCTACCCCTATTTCGGCTCTTATACATGCTGCTACGATGGTAGCAGCAGGAATTTTTCTTGTAGCTCGGCTTCTTCCTCTTTTCATAGTTATACCTTACATATTAAACCTAATATCTTTGATAGGTATAATAACATTATTTTTAGGAGCTACTTTAGCTCTTGCTCAAAAAGATATTAAGAGAGGTTTAGCTTATTCTACAATGTCTCAATTGGGTTATATGATGTTAGCTTTAGGTATGGGTTCTTATCGAGCTGCTTTATTTCATTTGATTACTCATGCTTATTCGAAAGCATTGTTGTTTTTAGGATCTGGATCTATTATTCATTCGATGGAAG